GAACAAGCTGGGAACACTCTCGTGGTTTTACTTCGTCCACCTTTCGATATCGATAAGATACGAGAATTGACAGGGGGTTGGGTCCCCCTGTTTCGTTGCATGCAGGCCCCCCTACCTCCTCTCCCTTAGGTAACAGGGAACAGGGGGCCCGCATGGCGCATGGTGGGCTATTAGCTCAGCGGTAGAGCGCGCCCCTGATAATTGCGCCGTTGCGCCTGGACTGTGGAAACTTCTCTTTACATTACACACATGGGTAGTCTAATGTGTCCATCGGCGCCTGACCCGAAGATATAGAACGTCCAAGGGACGTTAGCATGGCGTACTCTTCCAATTCTGGGCAGCCTGAGCCTCAGAACCAGGCTCCTTTTTAAGGGAGAGGTAGATGAGGCGACTCAGGTGAGATCTAATGAAGATTCAACCTTCGAATCACTGGTGGGGTTCGGGCGATCCGTGGAGGACTGGTCATCGCTAGCAGATCCTCCTTTCTTGGGAATCTATACATTCCTTATCAGTGTATAGATGGCTATCTTTCGAGCACAAACTGATGAACGTTGGGCCAGATGTGAAAGACGGAGCACCTGATGACGCATATTCACAAACCAGGAACTACGGGATCACCCTAGTTCTATTATTCTAGGGTAACGGAGGGATCACACTATACGAGCCTTTCCTGCTTCTCTTGAGGGTCCATAGAAGCAGCAATCGACGGAGAATCCGCTTGTTGGAGTTTTCATCCGGGAAAGCGGGAATGCTGGAACCGGACATGAAAAAAAAATGCCGAGGGGAAGGAGAGGGGGTAAACTTTAGTTTTCGTCCCAGCCCACTATCTGGCTATCCCAGATAGCTCCCATTTCTATGTACCGAGACATCTCGGTCCTCCCCTTTTTATTAATTTATTAAGGTAAAATAAATAGGGGAAGCAGGCTCAAAGAAAGATCCCAGAGTGTACGGGGTTAAGCCAAGAGGGTTTCTCGACGCCCCCCTCTTCCCCTCCATTGATCAAATGAAGTAGATTTTTGCAAAGTCCTTGCCCCCGGCAAGGCAAGCAAAAGGGAGAGATGGAACAAGCACACTTGGAGAGCGCAGTACAGCGTGAAGTTGTATGCTGCGTTCGGGAAGGATTAGTCGCTTCTAAAAATAGAAATCTCTTACTTCTCCACTTTACTGAGTGAGGTACTCATTAGTGGTAGTGTAAGTGCGATTATTCACTTCGCGGGCGAGGTCTCTGGTTCAAGCCCAGGATGGCCCAGTTGCGCCAAGGGAAATCAAGACAGGAAAAACATCTGACCGATTCACGTATGTATGCCTTACTTTAGTTGTTCCGAGCACAGGGGATATAGCTCAGTTGGTAGAGCGCCGCCCTTGCAAGCGGGTCGTTGCGCTTACGGGTTGGGTGCCTAATTACATAGGCGGTAACGAGTGGTGGTATCTCCCACCTGAACTGGTGGCTAACTCCGCCCCCAGGGATGCGGGAGGAGGACCAAAACATGCCACTGAGAAGACTCTACTGAGACAAAGAAAAACTGTCGTGTAGGGCGGGGTGGGATGGGTTCCCGGTTAGATCCATTACAGATCGCACATGGGTGGTAGTTGGAGTCGGCGGCTCCCTTTGGGCTATCTCATTCAGCAGATTCCTGGGGAAGAGAATCAAGCTGGCCCTTGCAAGCAGTCTGATGGGCTACTTCTCTTCAACTCCTTGAGCACGACGTAGCAAAAGGAACCGAAACCCAAGGACCGGCCCCATCGCCCCATCCCGTAGGAACTACGAGATCACCCCAAGGGATGCCAACGGCATCCGGGGGTCACAGACCGACCATAGAACCAGATTCAAGAAGTGAGACGAGCTGTCTGCTTCCATTGGCGGGAAGGGTCGAAGGGGAACAACTACTTGGCATTGAGACTGAAAAAGATTCGAGCAAGAGAAGGAGGGGGCAAAGAAGAAAACACTGTTGGTTTGGTTCCCCTATTCTATTGGGGGTATCGAGCTGTAGTAATCCCCGACATGGGGTTTTTCTTTTCTTGGGCCTCCCCCGATTCGGGGGGGTAGTTGTTCTCTCGGAGAGCGCGGTACGGTGAAAGTTGTAGGCCGTGTTCGGGGGGAAGCCGTTGTCTATCATCGGCCTACGTGGTGGAATCATTCAGGTAGGCCTGATAGACGGTAGCTTACCCTATGGCGGATGCCAGCGGTTCGAGTCCGCTTATCTCCAACCTGTGATCCAAGTCAATGGGATCGCGCCTCCACCAGTCCAGTATAATAGGATTATGAAGGAATCTTATTATGGCGGTAATAGGAGGGATAAACGGCGTACCTTGACCTGCGACCAAATTACCATGAACGTTGATAAAATCTCCGCATCGCATGTAGTAGTACTAGTACGTTGGAGTGGCACAGCTTTCAACAACAAACGAGGTTCAAACGACAAAAGGCTTGCGGTGGATACCTAGGCACCCAGAGACGAAGAAGGGCGTGGTAAACGACGAAATGCTTCGGGGAGCCGAA